TTTATTCCATTTGAATCTACCATATCTAACTGAATAAGATTTCTCGTAGATCTATCCCATTTTTCGGGTTAATGAAAAGAAGTTAATAAAATGAGTTTCAAACTTAAATCTTAAGTTTGGATTAAAAATCCGGTTTATTTTAGTTTTATCTTTTCTCCCACCTTCAGAAAAATAAAACATAGACATTTTTCCTATCATTAGAATTTTCTGAAAGGTAACTATCTCAGTTTCATATCATATAGAAATTTATATAGAATTTTTGAAAAAGACTTTCGAAAGGAAAGACTTACTATCTTTGGGATCTGATCCTACACCGCTGCTCAATATCTTAGTGGATCGACTCTATTACATAAGTGGATTCCTAACATTTGTCTCACATCATGACATAAGTAAGCAGTTATTTTTGTATCGGCGCAAAACCTTACTAATTGATCTTTACGGTGCTTACTCTATCAATTAGATCCTTTACCCATAGAATAAAACAGCTAGGCATATCTATTTCTTCATATTTCAACTTCTATGAAGTTTCTTTCTTTTCTACAGCTGATAAAAATCGTTGTTTTAGACAATGCATATGTAGAAAGCCCTTTTTCTAGTATTTACTAGTGAATTTGATCTTTATTTACTTTTTATTTCTATAGTGGAGATAGTCGCACGTAATGACAGATCACGGCCATATTATTAAAAGCTTGTGGTAAGAATGGGTTTCGTTCGAGCGCTCGAAAATAATATTCCAAAGCTTTCGTGTGTTCTCCGTTACTTGTGTGGATAAGTCCTATGTTATAGAGTATATAACTTCGGTCATAGGGATCAATTTCTAGTCGCATAGCTTCATAATAATTCTGTAAAGCTTCCGCATAATTCCCTTCGGATTGAGCTGACATCCGTTACGGTCGTCATTCAATTCACAGAATCTCCGTTACAGAACCGTACATGAGATTTTCATCTCATACGGCTCCTCCCTTATGTGCATAATGATAAAATGATAAAGAAGATGAAAATCTTCTCATTATGAACTAAGTAGGGCTAGTGTTTTTACAAGAAATCTCTAGCCAACCTTCCTGCAAGAGATCTTTTCTTAACATCAAACGTATTGTTACTAGAGAGAAAAGATAACTCCAACAATTTCTTTGTTCTCAACGCTTCCCAATGTCCAGGAATTAGTCACTTCAACAGCCTTCGATGGTTATACGGGTATCCAAAATACAAACGAGATGGATGTTTGTTGTCCCAACCATTCTTTTAGTCCCAAGCTTGCTAAAGAAGGGGATAATTTATAATATAACAAAGTTTTCGTGTTGTTAATTTCTAGGTGTAGTGCTTCTTCCCCTCTGCTACCTATTGGTTAGGATTGACCCGTAATACCGAACCTATGGGTATAACCTTTCGCTCAATACTAGAATCGAGAATTGAAACATAGCATCTGAGGCTGCATTAATCGAGGATACACGACAGAAGGAATTGTTCTATTTCCAAACTTTACCTTCTACAAGCGTAGATTTTTTTCTTTTTTTCCCGATCACGAATCATGTGTATTTCTCGTAAAACCGAGAGTCAAAAAAAAGTCAAATCGCACCATCTCTGTAATAAGTAAATGCCTCTTTTTCTCCTGAAGTTGTCGGAATTATTCGTAATAAGATATTGGCTACAATCGAAAAGGTTTTATCAATAAAATTTCCATTTATCCGCGATCTAGACATAGGTAGCAATCCATTCTATCATTGTTCTCATTACTTCTCGGGGGAAAATGATCCCACAAGGAAAAGAATTTTACAGTACGAAATAACATAAAAACAGATTCATTATCATTAAAAAATATGGCCCAATATTAAAAACAATATTCAAATTGTTCTTTTTTACATTACAGGAACAGGAATTGATTGATAAGAATTAAGAAATAAATATTGGGAACCGCATTGGATTCCATCTTACTGGAATAGTCTATCAACGAAAGAAACTATTCTTATTTGATTGAAGTTACAGCTTAGAAAAACCTAAGTTGATTGAATTATGATACAAAGAAGAAAAAGGATCGAATCGAGTAATCATTGTATGATGAAAATGGGCCCATTTTTTTTGTGTACTTAGCGGATATCACTAGACAATCAACTATAAAAAAATTGTTTATCAATTTGTATTTTTAATAGATAGATGGGATAAGGATTTTTGTTGATAACAGGCCTAAAAAGCAATTTGAGAATTCTTCTGGTATGGAATCGTAGTCTAAATAGAATCATGATCTAAAGATATCCATTAACCATAGTCTATAAAATATAGAACCCTAGCTCAGTCGATTCGTTAGAATTTCTAATTTATTGATTTAATGCGGTCGGTATAGTATAAATAGATTAAATAGATAATCAGAAAAAGAAGATAACTCGGTTTTTAGGTCATAATCATTATGTAGGAGAGATGGCCGAGTGGTTGAAGGCGTAGCACTGGAACTGCTATGTAGGCTTTTGCTTACCGAGGGTTCGAATCCCTCTCTTTCCTTACCTTCACCTAATTTACCGATCTTACTAACCACAATAGATCAATAGATATAGATCAAATAGCAATATATGACTATTCCAACAGTTAGACCTTTCTTTGATATGGATTCTCTATTCCTAATGGCTGTGGTACGGAAAATACTGTTAAAGAAACGAGTAGACAAGGAATGAAAATATCCCTCTCGGTCTATGACACCTAAATGGAAGAAAAATCCGGAGCAAACCCTTAATTTATCTTAACCTTAGGTTAATTTACTTCGCCGAAAGGGAGGAAAATAGGTTATATTAGTCTTTATTTTCTTTTTGTTAGGTTTAAGTCTGACGAGAATAATATTCTACAACCAGCAATTCATTTATTTTCAAACCGACCCATTTACTATCTATTATTTGATTGACTAATCCTTTATATTGGAATGGTTGAAGAGTCAAATGGTTTGGCAATTCCTCCTGAGGGGATGAATCGAGAGAATTTTGAATTAGAGCTCTAGATTTTTGTTCATCTCTCGCCGCAATAGTATCTCGGGGTTTGCAGCGATAACTTGGTATATCTACTATACGACCGTTGACTAAAATATGTCTATGGTTAACTAATTGGCGAGCTCCCGGAATAGTCGGGGCCATACCCAACCGAAAAAGGATGTTATCCAGACGCATTTCAAGTAATTGTAGTAAAACCTGACCTGTTGACCCCTTTGCCTTTCCGGCGAGACGAACGTATTTAAGTAATTGTCGTTCTGTAAGACCATAATGAAAACGCAATTTTTGTTTTTCTTCTAGGCGAATACGATATTGGGATTTTTTCCCAGAACGCGATTGGTTTCTAAGATCACTTCCAGCTCGGGGCCTTTTATTAGTTAACCCTGGTAAAGCCCCCAGGCGACGTATTTTTTTGAAACGAGGACCTCGGTAACGCGACATAAAGACTCCTTATTTATAATTAATTATTAAATGAATTAATTCTTATTGATGAAATTTCATTCTACAGAATAAATCTAAACTAAAAATGAACTAAATTCTAAATAAAGCAAAATTTACTGAAGTATTATTCTATTATTAATATTAATTAAAGAATAATGAGATGAGTTGAATAAATATCCAGTTTCCGGTTTTCTATATATAGAAAAGGAAAAGGATTCTGTTAGTGAGATAGTTGGAAATTCCTATCCTATCCTATAATCAATGGCTTTTGCGAAAAGAAGAATACATTTTTTTTTTCACTTTGATTTCAAAGATGCATTATCAATCATGTAAAAAAGAAAATAAATAGAGAAAAGCCGACTATCGGAATCGAACCGATGACCATCGCATTACAAATGCGATGCTCTAACCTCTGAGCTAAGCAGGCTCACATAACATAAATTCGACATGCAGAGGAATTCAATAAACTCTTAGAATCTTTGCTATTAACTATTTTCATTCTTGGCTATTCATATTCGCTATTTATAACATAATTCATATTAAATATGAAATTCATTATTATTATTTTAATTAAAATTATTAATATTAAATTATTAATTAATAAATTAAACATAAACAATAGAATAATTCTAATTTCAAATAATAATAACTGTTAAATATTATAGAACATAAGATTAATCTAGCGATATATAATTTCAATTTTTTTATTATTTTAATTTTTTTATAAAATAATATAAATAAATTATCGACCGTTCAAGTATTTTCAATTTCATGGGTAAATGAGTGGAAGAGAGACAGATGTATAGGGTATGTATCCACCTATATTGAATTGCGGATACAGAAATGATAAAATCGTTTTTGATTGGACCGAATACGAACCTCCTATAGAAGATGAAAGAAGATACACAAGAAATCACAAAGAGGAGAAAACACTTTTTCGAGACAGGCATCTATCTAATGAATTGAACGGTTCCGGTATAAATGAAAGAAAAAAGGGACGGGATCACAATGAGATTTTCATCTCAAAAGGGGGATATGGCGAAATCGGTAGACGCTACGGACTTAATTGGATTGAGCCTTGGTATGGAAACTTACTAAGTGATAACTTTCAAATTCAGAGAAACCCTGGAATTAATAAAAATGGGCAATCCTGAGCCAAATCACGTTTTCCGAAAACAAGCAAAGGTTCAGAAAGCGAAAATAAAAAAGGATAGGTGCAGAGACTCGATGGAAGCTATTCTAACGAATGGAGTTAATTGTATACATTGGTATAGGAATCCTTCTATCGAAACTTCAGAAAAGTGAAGGATAAGCCTGTATACATAATACAGAAGAATTGGTGTGAATCGATTCCATATTGAAGAAAGAATCCAATATTAATTGATCAAACCATTCACTCCATAATCTGATAGATCTTTTGAAGAACTGATTAATCGGACGAGAATAAAGATAGAGTCCCGTTCTACATGTCAATACTGGCAACAATGAAATTTATAGTAAGAGGAAAATCCGTCGATTTCAAAAATCATGAGGGTTCAAGTCCCTCTATCCCCAAAAAGACCATTTGACTCCCTAATTCTTTATCATATC